CGCCCAAAGGAAGAAAATCCTTATTGAAGAACTCTTTGAAGCAAATGTGCATTCCCCGCTCTTTTTGGACAGGATAAAGGAATCGTCCCCTTTTTCTTTTGATATCTCCGAACTAATGAAACTCATTTTTCAAAATTCTATTTTGAAAAGACTAAGAAAAGGAGCCGAATGGAAAATTTCGGATTATACAGACGAACAGATAAAAAAACAGGAGAAAAAAGAAAAGTTAAAAAAAGAAAAGGACAAACAAAAAGAAAAAGCGCGAATAGAAATAGCAGAAGCATGGGATAGCTTTCCAATTGCTCAAGTAATAAGAGGTTCCATGTTAATGACTCAATCAATTGTTAGAAAATATATTAGATTACCTTCATTGATAATAGCCAAAAATATTGGACGTATACTATTATTGCAAGCTCCTGAATGGTCTGAGGATTTTAAGGAATGGAATAGGGAAATGCATGTTAAATGTACCTATAACGGTATTCAATTATCCGAAACCGAATTTCCTAAAAATTGGTTAATAGATGGCATTCAGATAAAGATCCTATTTCCTTTCTGTTTGAAACCTTGGCATAGATCTAAGGCAAGGGCCTTTCATATGGATCGAATGAAAAAAAAAGAGCAAAAAGCTGATTTTTGCTATTTAACAGTTTGGGGAATGGAGACTGAACTTGCTTTTGGTTTTCCCCGAAAAAGGAATTCTTTTTTTGAACCTATTTTTAAGGAATTAAAAAAAAAAATAGGAAAATTCAAAAAAAAATATTCTCTAGTTCTAAGAGTTTTAAAAAAAAGAGCAAAATCCTTTCTAAATATCTCAAAAAAAAGTCAAAAATGGCTTATTAAAGTTATTCTATTTTTTAAAAGAATAATAAAAAAACTATCAAAACTAAATCCAATTCTATTATTTAGATTAACAAAAGTCTCTAAATTGAGTGAAACTAAAAAAGAAAAAGATTTGATAATAATCCAAAATCAGATAATTCATGAATCGTTTAGTCAAATTCAATCTACAAATTGGACAAATGATTCACTGAGAGAAAAAAAAATGAAAGATCTAATTGCTAGAACAAGCACAATCAGAAATCAAATAGATAGAATAAAAAGAGAGAAAAAAAAAGTAATTCCGGAAATAAGCATTAGCAATAATAGAGCAAGTTTGAATGCTAAAAGATTAGAATCACAAAAAAATAGTTTTCAAATATTAAAAAGAAGAACTACTCGATTCATTAGTAAATTACATTATTTTAAACAATTTTTCACTGAAAAAATGTGCACGGATCTCTTTTTATCTATCATTACTATTGTAAGAATAAATATAAAAAGAAATATGCAAGTCTTTGTTGAAAAAAAAAAAATAGAAAAATCCATTTCCAATAATGAAAACAATGAAACAAGATTTGAGAAAACAAATGAAAATGAAATTGGATTTATTTCGAGTCTAAAAAGGTCGCTTCATAATATTCTTAATTCACATAATTTTTATGACTTAGCCTCCTTGTCACAAGCATATGTCTTTTACAAATTATCACAAACCCCCGCTCTTAACTTGTACTTGTATAATTTAAGACCTATTCTTGAATATCATGGAACTTCTTTGTTTCTTAAAACTTCAATAAAGAATTATTTTGAACCACAAAGACTATTTCATTCTGAATTAAAAAAGAGAAAATCCACGAATTCTGAAATAAATCAATGGAAAAGCTGGTTACAAAGTCATTATCAATACAATTTATCCCCAATTACCTGGTATAGATTAATAGGAGAAAGATCCCGAAATAGAATCAATAAACGTGGTACAATTCAACAACAAAATTTAAACAAACAGGATTCTTATGAAAAAGATCAATTAATTTATTACAAAAAACAAAATTATTGCAAAGTCTATTCATTACCAAATAAAAAAGAAAATTTTCAAAAATATAAAAGATATAATCTTTTATCCTATAGATTTATTAATTATGAACATAAAAAGGATCCATCTATTTATGGCTCAACATTCCAAAAAACAAGGAGTTCTTATAATTACAACACCCATAAAAACAATTTTTATGAAATATTTCAATTAGGGGATAGCCCCATTAATCAATTTTTCTTAAAAAATGATATTAGGAATATAGAAAAAAATCCGGATAGAAAATATTTTGATTGGCAAATTTTCCATTTTTCTCTTAAAAAGAAAATGGATATTGTAACTTGGATCCAGATCGATATCAACAGTAATAAAAATACTCAAACAGAGACTAAAAATTATCAAATAATTAAAAAAATTGATAAAAAAAGCAGTTTTTTTCTTATGATTGATCCAGAAATCAATTCACCGAATCAAAAACAAAAAATTTATGATTGGATGGGAATGAATAAAAAAAGATTAAGTCATTCCATATTAAATTTCGAACTTTGGTTTTTCCCAGAATTAATACTACTCTATAATACATATAAAATGAGACCGTGGGGTATACCAAGCAAATTTCTTCTTTTCAATTTTAATATAAATGAAATC